ACTATTTGGACAAAAAAGTAATGAGACACAGTCAAGATAAAGATAGCATCAGAATCATTAAAATTCCAGCATTGACATGTATTTTGTTCTGACGCGGGCTTGAAAGAAAATAAAATTATATTTATATTTATAATTTATATTTAGAATATTTATAATATAAATATAATAAATATATAAATAATAATATAAATAATCTAAAATATAGAATTATATAAAATATATAATTATATAATAATTATATAATAATTATATAATAAATTATATAATAAATATATAATAAATATAAAAATATATATATATATATATAAATATAATAAATAAGAAATATATAATATATATATATATAATATATAATATAATATAATATAAAATAATATAAAATATAATATAAAAAATATAATTATAATATATAATTATAATATAAAATAAATATATAATTATAATATTATAATTATAATATATATATATAGAATATGAATTCTAGAATATTAATATATATAGTATAAATATTAATAACATTAATAAATATAAATTAAATATAAATTAATAATATTAATATATATTAATCTAGATTATATAGAATTTAAGATAATTTACTGGATTATAGATAATTTAGAGAATTTCTAAGATAATCTATATAAATCCATATATTAGAATCTAACACTATTTCTAATAACTAATAATGGAAATCAAAATATCTCTTCTTGTTTCGATAAGAATTTTGATTTAATATAAAAACAAAAATTGTTTTGTTCGTTGGAACAAAAGAAGTACTGGCCCGGCCAGTACTTAACCAGGCCGGGTAAACGAACCCTTTGTACAAAATCAAAGAAATAAGAAATAAAGTATTCTTTCTATATGTAGAAATCTGTTTCGACTCATTATAAAAATTGAATTACTGATCAAATTCGTGGATATCTGACACTTTATCCATTTTTTTATGTGTTTTTATTACACTTTTTCTATATTTTAGTTATTATATTTTTATCTATTGTTATTGTTTGAATTTCATTTAAAATGAAAGAAGTGAAGTATATATTCTTATTATATTCTAAGCTAAGTATATATTCTTATTATATATTATATTCTTAATTATATTCTTATCTTATATATATATATATTACAATGATTACATTAATGATTACATTACTTTTTTTTTTAGATTACTTAATCTTATAATTAATAAAAAAGAAGGAAAATAAAAATTTTTCTCAATCTTGGCTTCACGTGTCACATCACACGATAAACTTTAATTTTTGAATGGGGAGAGGTGGCTGAGTGGACTAAAGCGTCGGATTGCTAATCCGTTGTGCGAATTTTTCGCACCGGGGGTTCGAATCCCCCTCTCTCCGACCCACCTGATCACTTGAATTTTTATAATTTTGAAGAATTTTTTATTATTAATTTTCTTTTATTTTTATGAAATTTTTATCTTTCTTTATCTAGTATCTATTCCATTTATTGATAGATTTACCTATGAAAAACTAAAAACGAATCTCATCTCTTTTTTTATTCCTCGCGCCCAGGATTACGCCCCGGATCATTAGATAAGAATCCGAAGATGAAGAGAGAAACAAAGAATATTACTACTGTGTAAACGAAGAGTTTAAGAGTAAGCATTACACAATCTCCAAGATAAATAATATCATTTATTTTAAAAAGGAAATAGATCACCTATTTTACGACACACGCTATACATTAATATATTTACATTATTTTGATATGGCACTCTAAAGATTAAAAAAGTGAGTTTTTAAATTAATTTTCACAAATTTCTTTCTAATGTAATACTAATGTAATAAGATTAGGATTTTTTCGTTAACAAAAATTTATTGTCATATCCATAATTAGATATTAGATATTGTATGGGATCTTAGAAAGAGAAGGTTAGAACAAAGGAAGAAATAAGCTGATCAAAAATCATCGCTCCCTTATTAAAATTTTAAATTAAATTCAATATATCAATATACAATATAAAATACCAGAATTTATCTTTTTTAATCGAGGGTTCCTAATGTCAGACTTATCCGATCTTATTTATTTTTTGAATCAAAATATCATCTTTTTTTATCGAAAACTTACGGCAGCTTGCCAAACAAAGGCTAAGAGAAAAAAGAGTACAGGGATAACTGGCATAACGTCTACGATTGGATTGAAAAAGGCATAAGCCTCGGGTAATTTGGCGAAGAAAAAACTACTCGAATAAAGGTTAGAATTAAGACAGATACAGATTAAACTAAAAGTATTAAACATAACAAACATTTTTTTCTTGTTCTTTAAAATGAAATTGAAATGATAATAAATTATCAGATTTGATTGAGTTGTTTTTATGAGATAAAAATAAAAAAGGTGGATAAAAGATAAAAAAAATTCTTTTTTTTTCTTTTACCTCTCCTCAATCAAAAATACTTCCTTACATTCTACAATCAAGTTAAATTAAAATACTTAGAATATAAGGAATTCTACTTTCATACAATATCTTAATTGAATTTTATGTAATGATCAATGAATCTTTTTTATTCTATATCTACATGTGTTGAATCCTAGGGACAACATGTCCTATATTTATTTTGGTTGGTTATTGACGAATAATCAATATTGGGCTTAGGTTTTCTTAGAAAAAAAAATAAAAATGGGGCGTGGCCAAGCGGTAAGGCAACGGGTTTTGGTCCCGTTACTCGGAGGTTCGAATCCTTCCGTCCCAGGTCGTTATTCATCATAAACGAGGGATTCTTCTCTATTTAAATATAATTTAAATTCAAATTAAGGAATTCAAAATTTTTCTGTTTAACGTTGGATAGAATGTGATCCAATCCTTTATTCTGAAATTTAATAATGATTCTTAGAATCATATCTCTCTTTTCATTCAAAAAATATTAAAATATTTTATAATTTTATAATATAATATTTAATATTTTTTATTGAATATTGAAATGAAATATTTAGTTTAGTATAAAGTTACTATAGTTATAGTTTTTATAATTAGTTTAAGTAGCTGAAAATCTTTAGCCATTCATGGGGATTTCTTTTTCATTTGAATAAAAGTAAAAATAAAAGATTTTTTTTCATGTGATTTTCTTCATATGATAAAATATGGGGTTAATTTAAGTGAAATCCTTTTCGGACAAAAACTTACCTATCTATGGATAGGTAAGTGTGAATTATTATATATCGGTTCAGCCAATGACTATTCATGATTCCATATTGAATCAATTGCATACGCTTCAAAATAAAAATCAAGGGAGAGGGATGTTATGGTAAAACTTCGTTTGAAACGATGTGGTAGAAAGCAACGTGTGACTTGAAGGACATGATTGGCTGTGGATTTTGCCATCCATCATTTTCTATAGGAATGAAGATGCTCTTGTCTCGACATAGTTTGTCCTGCTAGGAACCTAATTTCATTTGCCTTAGATTGGTAAATAAAAAGACTAATGGTATAGCATATGGTGGAGCTCGAGTAAAAACGATTGATTTATTTATCGGGAGAATAATCTAGGGTTAGTGACAATCAATAAGTTAGACCAACTTTGTAAATAGATTATTAGTAAATAGATCATCAATAGAATATATAAATGGAGAGGTTAAAATTTTAACAAGTTTGAAATAAAAAAAAGTAAAATTTGTCGAAATTTTAAAACTGTTTTGATCAAAAGTGTATCACAAAGAAATCAATCTTTCGTATGATTGTTCTTTTTTCCATATAAAAAACAAAAGGTATGTTGCTGCTTTTTTGAAAAGGAGTAAGGATCACCAAAGTAATGTCTAAACCCAAAGATTTCACAAATCGTAAAGCAAAGACAACGAATTCCGGAACAAGTAAATACTATTTTCACTTGTCTCAACAATTGGATCAGAATGAGAAAAAAAATAGATCCTAAAGGAGACAAAAAAATAAGTTAGAGACAGCTCAATAAATTATAAAGATTTCCTTTCGAACTCTTTTAAAACTATCCAACTTGAGTTAGGAGTACGACTGATATTTTTTTTTCTGTAAAGATATAATATAGTATAAATAGTATAATTATAGAATATATAGTATATAGAATAGAATTATAGAATTTAGAATCATCTTTTCTTGAGCCGTATGAGGCGAAAACCTCCTATACGTTTCTAGGGGGGGGTATCCTTTATCTATATCTATCCCAATGAGCCATCTATCGAATCGTTGCAATTGATGTTCGATCCCGAAGAGAAGGAAGAGATCTTCGAAAAGTGGGTTTTTATGATCCGATAAATAATCAAACTTATTTAAATGTTCCTGCTATTCTATATTTTCTTGAAAAGGGTGCTCAACCCACAGGAACTGTTCATAATATTTTAAGGAAGGCAGAACTCTTTAAATAAAGAATTTCGAGTTTATTTTGATCAGAATAAAAGTCATGAATAGAAAAAGCTAGTACCTATCCTTGTGTAATTCTTTATTCAAAGTTTGTTCTTTTCTTGTTCTATCTTATCTTATTCTTACTTAATTTAGTTTCTTTTATTTCTTTTTTTCTTGTTGTGGAACCCCCCCTGGTGGGGGGGTAATCTTTCTTCTTGTATTTGTATTGTACCTTTATTTATTTTTATTTATTTTTTGATTAAGGAAACCTGATATTTTTATTTTTTTTTTCTATATTTTATATCTACCTTATTTTTTACGCTCAAATCTCTTATTTATCATTTGTGTTGTGCTAATCCAATATCTAATAATATACAATACAATATTCTATTTAATTATATTATATTTATTAATTAATATTTATATTTTAATTTTATTTATTTAATTTTTTAAATATTAAAATATTAATATTTTTTTTTTTTTTTTTAAGTCCATTCATATTGACAATGGCGTATCGAACAGATATAATTATCTCGTAGATAAATAGATCTTTTTATCTCCACTCCCTATTAGCATTTTCCTTCATTTTATTAAAATGGATGGATTTGCTGGATTTCCTCTTCCGTATTTTATACTTTATACAAATTTATACAAAATGGATTTTAACTAAATAAAAAATTGGAAAAATTTTGGTGGTTTGTCAATTTGCCAATTCTATTTTGAATCTCTTGTTTTTTGAACCGGATCCTATTGATATTTTGTTGTTTAGATTTGTTTTCTTCCTAGTTCCATGTTTTGATGTAGTTGTGCAGTTCAATTCCATTGATTTTTTTTATTATTTTATTTTGATCATATCTACACATCATATAGATCCGGGTTGCTAACTCAACGGTAGAGTACTCGGCTTTTAAGTGCGACTATGATCTTTTACACATTTGGATGAAGGAAGGAATTCGTCAAGACTATTGGTAGAGTTTATAAGAACGCGACTGATCCTGAAAGGTAATGAATGGAAAAAAGAGCATGTCGTTAAATATGAAATCTAATTTTAATAAAGAAAATAATCATAAAAAAATTTAATACTCATAATATAACATAAGAATTATAGTTGGGTCTAGTGAATAAATGGATAGAGCCTTATGGTTCCAATTCGAGTAAGACGAAAAAGTAACGAGCTTATCTTCTTAATTTGAATTAATTTGAATGAGGACCCGATCTAATTAGACGTTAAAAATAGATTAGTGCCTGATGCGGGAAACGGTTCTCTTGTTAATTGTGAGTGGACCATTGATTCTTTTTTTTTCTTGAATCCTAATTATTCTTTATTTTAAATTTAAGACAGATGTGTACTAAGAAATAGTATACTGATAAAAAAAAATTTATTCCAAGGTCAAAAGAGCGATCGGGTTGCGAAAATAAAGGATTTTATACCTTTTCCTTATTTTTCTTCTTGTTATTTTAGATTTTCTTTATTTCTTTTATTGTTATTCTAGTTATATTAACAATAAATCCGATTGTATAGAAAGGGAAAGAAAAAAGATCTGTTGATTGGGCTCTCTGTCTCCGGGGTATATATTCTTTATTTGTTCTTAACTTTTATATAATCTATATAATCTTTTTACCATTACGTTATTTACATCACAATCAATATAAATATAACAGTATGTATATATAATAAATATTTACACAATCAATATAAATATAACAGTATTTATATATAATATTTATATATAATAAATATAATAAATATTTAATAAATATGTATATATACATATAATTATTAATAATATAATAATATAATATAATAATATAATATAAAAATATAATATAAAAATATAATATAAAATATAAAAGATATCTTAAAATAAATTAAATTTAAATATAATTTTAAATTTAATAATATATTAAATATAATAAATAATAATATAATTTAATAATATATTAAATATAATAAATAATAATATATAATAATTTATAAATTTATAAATAAATAATATATAAATATAATTATATATTAATATTATATAATATAAATATAATTATAATAATAATAAAGTATATAATTTTTTAAATAATTTAAATAATAAAGTATATAATTTTATAATAAAGATATCTAAAAAAAAAATGTAATGTAATTGTATTACTGTAGTGTAATACTGTATATTACTGTATATACTAATAATACACTAATATACTACAGTGTTATTTATAGTTCTAGTATAGTATAAAAGTATAAAGAATATACTACGTATAATATACAATACACATACGCCGTTCTGACCATATTGCACTATGTTATCATTTAATAACAATAACACAAGAAGTGACTCCCTTTTTTGTTTTCATCAATATAAATGTACGTAAATGGCAAAATTTTAAGGATATTAAAATTAAAAAAGGATGGATTTCGGCAACAAAACTTCCTATATCCGCTACTCTTTCAGGAGTATATTTACTCACTTGCTCATGATCATAACTTCAATAGTTTTATTTTTTACGAACCCGTGGAAATTATTGGTTATGACAATAAATCTAGTTTAGTACTTGTGAAACGTTTAATTACTCAAATGTATCAACAGAATTTTTTTATTTCTTCGTTTAATGATTCTAACAAAAAAGAATTTTGGGAGTACAAGAATTTTTTTTCTTTTCATTTTTCTTCTCAAATGGTATCAGAAGGTTTTGGAGTCATTCTGGAAATTCCATTCTCGTCGCAATTAGTATCTTTTTCTGAATCTTCTGAAGAAAAAAAAATACTAAAATATCAGAATTTACGATCTATTCATTCAATATTTCCCTTTTTAGAGGACAAATTTTTACATTTGAATTATGTGTCAGATCTACTAATACCTCATCCCATACATCTGGAAATCTTGGTTCAAGTACTTCAATGCTGGATCAAGGATGTTCCTTCTTTGCATTTATTGCGATTTCTTTTCCACGAATATCATAATTTGAATAGTCTCGTTACTTCAAAGAAATTCATTTACGCCTTTTCAAAAAGAAAGAAAAAATTCCTTTGGTTCCTATATAATTCTTATGTATATGAATGCGAATATTTATTCCTATTTATTCGTAAACAGTCTTCTTATTTACGATCAACATCCTCTGGAGTCTTTCTTGAGCGAACACATTTCTATGTAAAAATAGAGCATCTTATAGTAGTGTGTTGTAAT